CCTTCTTGATTAAATGGATTAAAAGGAATTCCTATAGATCCAACAAACGAAGTAAAGAGTACTAATATAAGTAAGGAAAATAACATAGTATTGTCCGATTCATAAGGATAGGAAAAAGTCTTTTTATTATGAAAATAAAGAATATTAATAAAAGGCCGTCCCCTATTTATTTTCCCATCCCTTTGAGGTGTCTTTTTCAAAGAAGAACTTTTATTGATTCTTAATAAACGAAAATTTATGTTAATTTTTTTTGAACACGCTTTTCCCCATAAAGAAATTGAATATAAAAAGATATTTTGATTGGCACTGTAATTTTGAAAATGGACGTTTAAATGCCCCTCAAAAGTAAGTAAATAGATCCGAAACATATAAAATGCGGTTAATCCCGCCGTGATCGAAGCTATTATTGCGAAAATAGGAGAATACAACCAAGTATCATTAAGAATTTCATCTTTTGACCAAAAACAAGCAAGGGGTGGAACACCACAAAGAGAAAATGTCCCTAATAGAAAAGAAATTTTGGTAATCGGCAGGTGTTTTGTTAAACCACCCATAAGAACCATATTCTGATTTTTATCAGGGGAATAGCCAACAATACTTTCCATTGAATGAATAACAGATCCAGACCCTAAGAATAATAATGCTTTTGAATAAGCATGAGTAATCAAATGAAATAAAGCACTTCGATAAGACCCCATTCCTAGAGCTAGCATCATATAACCCAACTGCGACATTGTTGAATAGGCTAAACCCTTTTTAATGTCTTTTTGAGCAAGAGCTAAAGTAGCCCCTAAAAATATCGTGATTATGCCTATCAAAGAAATGAAATCCATTATATAAGGTATAACCATAAAAAGAGGAAGAAGGCGCGCTACAAGAAAAACCCCCGCTGCTACCATCGTAGCGGCATGGATAAGAGCGGAAATAGGAGTAGGCCCCTCCATAGCATCAGGTAACCATACATGAAGGGGAAATTGTGCAGATTTCGCAACAGCACCTGCAAATAATAGAACAGCACACAAAGTAACAAATGGAAAATTCACTTGATTATTGTAAACCGAGTTATTGAACATTTCGAATAAATCTCGAAATTCAAAACTACCTGTTATCCAAAAAAGACAAAAAATTCCTAATAATAAACCAAAATCCCCTACACGATTAGTTACAAACGCTTTTTGACAAGCATCTGCTGCAAGAGGTCGTGTGAACCAAAACCCTATTAATAAATAAGAACACATCCCAACCAATTCCCAAAAAATATAAATTTGTATCAAATTTGAACTAGTAACTAATCCCAACATCGAAGTACTGAAAAAACTCATATAAGCAAAAAATCTCAAGTATCCTTGATCGTGAGCCATATAATTATCACTATAAATAAGAACCATAATTCCAACGGTAGTGATTAAGATTGACATAATAGAAGTAAGTGGATCGATCAAGTAGCCGAAGTCTAAAGAAAAATCATTATCGAGTGTCCAAGACCATACATATTGATAGATAGAACTGCTATTTATTTGCTCGATAGAAAGATTAGTTGAAAAAATCATGACTATACTTAACAATAAAATAGTCGGAAGAGTCCACAGACGACGATGATTTTTTGTTGCTGTCGGAAAAAGAAGAAGTCCCACTCCTATTAACATAGGAACTGGAAGCAAAATGAAAGGTATCATCCACCCATATTGAAATGCCTGTTCCATAAAAAGTTTTTTAATTCTTAATTAATATTAATTGTTTCCGATTGACCGGACCTTACCTCCTTTGACTTTTGAAAGGAGTCAATAAAGGGGTAAAGATATGCACTAAGTTAACCTAACTTAAATAAAATTTTTGAATTCTTCTTTCTTTTTATACTTATTCTTATTCATTCTGAGTTTCTGGTAAATACTTCAAATATTCAAATCAAGAAATTCCAATTGGTCAATTGAAAGAGATTGATTACCAGTCTACTTCAAATTTGAAAATTCAAGTAAAATTAAGCATATTTTTCCCCCCTTTCTTTTTATTATTTATTCTTTTCCATTTTTTTATACAATATTTTCTTTTCTATAAAAGAAATACACTATTAATAATTAACTAGAAAATATTATCTAAAAAAATACATAATTATAATTAATATTAATTAAATTTATTACTAATAAATTAATTAATTATAAAATAGAAAAGCACAGATCTTTTTTAAACACTAGATGTCTTTCACATCCAGCTAGCAATCTCTTAATTCTTATTTAAATGGCAGTTCCAAAAAAACGCATTTCTGCATCAAAAAAGCGTATTCGTAAAAACTTTTGGAAAAGAAAGGGATATTGGGCAGCGTTAAAAGCGTTTTCCTTAGGAAAATCTCTTTCTACCGGGAATTCTAAAAGTTTTTGTGCGACAAACAAATAAAATAAAATACGTATTAAAACATAATACATTGGAATAATTTCAATCGGCCTGACTCAAAACTTGACCCATTTCGAAAATGAAATTCCCGAATTCCATTTCCTGTTTATTAACTCAATAGGAAATGGAATTTCGTGTGTTATTATAATAAATAAATTGTTTGGTTTACCTTACCAAATTCAAAAAGAATACTTTCTTTTTTGTTAACACAAAAACACAAGACATTCCACCTTGTTTAGTCTATTTCAAGGCGGGGTCTTTTTTTCCTCATAAATCCATTTGTTACAAAATAAAAAAAAATAGTAGAACTATCCATTTTCCCAAGAATAAAAAAAAAAAAAGAAAGTCTAAAATACATAAAAAAGCGAAAATCCTAAATGAAAAAAATGAACCTTCAAACACCTATTTGAACGAATTGTTTTTATCAATTTGTAAAAAATTTTACACCCAATTAAATTCTTAAATCTAGACGATTTTTTATTCATAGGTTATGATGAGTTCAAGGCAAGCCGCTATGGTGAAATTGGTAGACACGCTGCTCTTAGGAAGCAGTGCTAGAGCATCTCGGTTCGAGTCCGAGTGGCGGCATCTCCTAAAACAAGGTAACTAGATCCTATAATGAATTCAAATTCCTATTTCTATTTAATAATAATAATTTTAATAAAAATAATTAAGGCACTTTTTTTTATGATATTTTCAACCTTAGAGCATATATTAACTCATATTTCTTTTTCAATTGTTTCAATTAGAATTACAATTTATTTGATAACCTTTTTAGTCGATGAAATCGTAAAACTATATGATTCATATAAAAAAGGCCTGATAATAACTCTTTTATGTCTAACAGGATTATTAATAACTCGTTGGATTTATTCGGAACATTTTCCCTTAAGCAATCTATATGAATCATTAATCTTTCTTTCGTGGAGTTTTTCCCTTATTCATATAATTCCATATTTCAAAAAAAAGAAAAATATTCTAAGCCTAATAATTGGCCCAAGTACTATTTTCATTCAGGGCTTTGCTACTTCGAACCTTTTTGGTGAAATACACGAATCCACAACCTTAGTACCTGCTCTTCAATCCGAATGGCTAATAATGCACGTAAGTATGATGATATTAGGCTATGCAGCCCTTTTATGTGGATCATTATTATCAGTATCGGTTCTAGTCATTACAGTTCGAAAAAAGAGAAAGTTTTTTCCTACGAGTAATCATTTATTAAATTTAAATGAGTCATTTTTCGTCGGTGAAGTGGAATATATGAAGGAAGGAAATAATGTTTTAGAAAATAGTTCTTTTTTTTCTCCGAAGAATTATTACAGGTCACAATTGATTCAACAATTGGATTATTGGAGTTATCGGGTTATTAGTCTAGGCTTTATTTTTTTAACCATAGGAATACTTTCTGGAGCAGTATGGGCTAACGAAGCATGGGGATCCTATTGGAGTTGGGACCCAAAAGAAACTTGGGCTTTTATTACTTGGATCATATTTGCGAGTTATTTACATACTCGAACAAATAGCAAATTGAAGAGTACAATTTCAGCAATTGTAGCGTCTATTGGCTTTCTTATAATTTGGATATGTTATTTTGGGGTCAATCTGTTAGGAATAGGACTACATAGTTATGGTTCATTCACATTAACATCGAATTGAATTCAAAAAGAGGTATTTATAATATATTATCTTATAAATAGGAGTCAAAAAGTTTCTAACACATATCATATAAAAAACGTTGTATGAACTGGCGAGAACCCCGTGTATTCTTATAAGAATACACGGGGTTCTCGCCAGTTCAAATTGCATTTTTTACTTAACTTTAACTTAAGAGAAGAAGAAAAAGCCCTCCTTTCTTTTTGTCAGTGGATAGGGAACGCTTTTCAAATCAAATGAGACGATTTTTTTTGTTTTCTTTATTTAGAAAAACTATCTAGAAAAAGAATTAGATAGAATAACTTCCACTTTTTCAACTGATAATGAAAGAACGAAATCGGGGTACATACCAATACCTAGTATTGGTAAAAAAATGGAGACGGAAAGAAAGAGCTCTCGTGGTCCCGAATCAAAAAAATAAGAGTTTGGAACATTAAATATCTTGTATCCGTAGAACATCTGCCGTAACATAGATAATAAATAAATAGGAGTTAATAGCATTCCAATTGCCATTACAAAAGTAATTAGGAGTTTTGTCATTAAAAGATATTTTGGACTAGTAATTAGCCCCAAAAAGACTATTAATTCGGCAACAAAACCACTCATACCTGGTAATGCAAGGGAGGCCATCGAAAAGCTACTGAACATTGTGAATATTTTTGGCATTGGGATAGCTACTCCACCCATTTCGTCAAGATAAAGAAGACGTATTCTATCATAAGTCGTTCCGGCCAAGAAAAAGAGTGCAGCACCAATAAATCCATGAGATATTATTTGTAAAAGGACCCCGTTTAGTCCCATATCGGTGATCGAAGCAATTCCTATAATAATGAACCCCATATGAGATACAGAGGAATAGGCTATTCTTTTTTTTAAATTCTGTTGACCAATAGATGTTGAAGCTGCATAGATTATTTGCATTGCGCCTACTATCATAAACCAAGGAGAAAATAGAGAATGAGCATGAGGGAATAATTCCATATTGATACGAACTAATCCATACGCTCCCATTTTTAATAAGATTCCGGCTAGAAGCATACAAGTACTATAATGTGCTTCTCCGTGGGTATCTGGTAACCATGTATGTAGGGGTATAATTGGCAATTTAACAGCAAAAGAAATAAAAAATCCAATATATAATATTATTTCCAAGGCCACAGGATAAGTCTGGTTGGTTAATGTTTCCACATTTAATGTTGGTTCAGTAGAACCATATAAACCGATACCCAGAACCCCCATTAAAAGAAAAACAGAACCTCCTGCCGTGTACAAAATAAATTTTGTAGCCGAATACAGGCGTTTTTTTCCTCCCCACATAGATACAAGTAGATAAACGGGAATTAATTCTAACTCCCACATGAGGAAAAAAAGTAAAAGGTCTCGAGAAGAAAATAATCCTATTTGTCCACTGTACATTGCTAACATCAGGAAATGAAATAATCGCGAATCTCGAGTAACCGGCCAAGCCGCTAAGGAAGCTAAAGTGGTGATGAATCCTGTCAGTAAAATGGGTCCTATAGAAAGTCCATCTATTCCTAACCTCCAATGGAAATCAAAAAAATCCACCCACTTATAATCTTCTAATAGTTGGATTAATGGATCATCCGATCGGAAATGATAACAGAATGCATAAGTCATTAAAAGAAGTTCTAAAACACAAATACAAATAGTATACCAACGGATTAATCTATTTCCTCTATGTGGAAGAAAGAAAATTAAGGAACCCATAAATATGGGCAAAACTACAATTATTGTTAAGAAGGGAAAATTATTCGTGGTAAAGACAAGATACACTTGGGCCAGAAAAACTGGTGCTCAAAATATTTGAATTTTCTTTTGAGCACCGGTTTTGGCGGTAAAAAAACCAAGAAAATGGAGTCAAGTAGAGTTTTATGGAACGTATCAATAAGCTAGACCCATACTGCGAGTTGTTTCATGCCATAAATAAACTCGAACACTCAAGAAATCCGTTGGACAGGCGGATTCACATCTCTTACAACCAACACAGTCCTCGGTCCTTGGAGCAGAAGCGATTTGTTTAGCTTTACATCCGTCCCAAGGTATCATTTCTAATACATCGGTGGGGCACGCTCGGACACATTGAGTACATCCTATACATGTATCATAAATCTTTACTGAATGTGACATTGGATCTATACATTTTTGAACGTCATAAATTTTCGGTCTAGTAAACTAATTTCTAAATGAATCCTATATTTAGATACCAGACGAATCAATGAGTGAGCAGAACCAATCTGCTTGCAAATTGATTTTGAGCGAAGGCCAAAATACTTTGATTTCTTATGTTTTTGTTTTTACAACCACGAACTTATCTTACCGATATCAAACCCACTAATTTGAACCAATTAATGAATATTAATATTCCAGTTCCATTTAAATAATTATTATTATTTATTCAATAAATTGGATTGGTTAATACGAGTTGATTTTCGGTTACGATAAATTGATGAAACAATAGCCGATCCGATGGCTGCTTCAGCGGCTGCAATAGCTATAACAAAAATGGAGAAAATGTCTCCTCTTGATTGACGACTATCAAAAATATCAGAAAATGTTACAAAATTGATATTAACTGAATTTAATATAAGTTCAAGACACATAAGAGCTCTAACCATATTTCGACTTGTGATCAATCCATAGACACCAATAGAAAATAAATAGGCACTCAAAACAAGTATATGTTCGAGCATCATTAACCAACTCCTTATCAATCTTGATTCGTTTCAATCTGAACAATAATTCAAGCGATTCAATTCGATTCTAACAAGTATGGAATAAAACAAGAGATCTAGACTGGTAATTGATAAAACCATTCTAACATTCCTTTTCCATTAATTCTATTTTATTTTTATTACCCGTTTAAAGGGTTTATTATTGACGGGCTATAGCAATTGCACCTATTAAAGCGACTAAAAGAATTATTGAAATGAGTTCAAATGGAAGAAAAAAATCTGTTGATAAATGAATTCCGATTTTTTGACTATTACTTATCAAATCTTGTTCTAGAATCTGATTTGATTTTGTAGTCCAAAGGATCCCATACCAAGACGTATCTAAAATAGTACTGATTAGTGAAATAAAAAGACTTATACAAACCATTGAAGTAACCCGATCCCCGAGGGTCCAAAGATGAAAATCTTTGTAATATTCTGAACCATTCATAAACATTACAGCAAAAATGATTAAAACATTGATAGCTCCCACATAAATAAGGAGTTGCGCGGCAGCTACAAAATATGAGTTCGACAGAATATAGAATAAGGATATACAAAAAAGAACCAATCCCAATGAAAAAGCCGAATAAATAGGATTCCGAAATAATACTACTGCCAGACTTCCAAATATGAGACCCGATCCCAGAAAGACTAAAAGAAAATCATGTATTGGTCCAGGTAAATCCATTTTTTATAGAGAAAGTCGAAAAATTTCATGCCCTTTTGACCTGACCAGGGAAAAAGAAAAAGAGGTTATCCTAATATTTTTAGGAAATTTCTTAATTGAATGAAATTTCAATGGGGGATGGTGTGGATTGATGGAAATAGATTTATGAGGCTACACTTATTCTTAAAAGCAGAGGTTGAAACTATCCGTTTTGAAATCATTACACGATTCTTGCCAACCAATCGTTCTTGACCAAGCAAAACCCTCATTCCTTTAGATCAAAAAGCTATTTTGATTTGAATTTGTAAATGGTTTTTGAATCAAGAATTTGATACATTTTTGATTTAATTTATTTGAGATGAATTCGAAGAAATTGTTCGAATTGTGTAATCATCAATTATTGACACGGGTAACCGACCTAAAGCAATTTGATTATAATTCAATTCGTGGCGGTCATAAGTAGAAAGTTCATATTCTTCAGTCATTGATAAACAATTTGTTGGACAATATTCAACGCAATTACCACAAAATATACAGATTCCAAAATCAATACTGTAATTAAGCAGTCGTTTCTTTCGAATATTAGTTTCCAATTTCCAATCTACAACGGGTAGATCTATAGGACATACACGAACACATACTTCACAAGCAATGCATTTATCAAATTCAAAGTGAATTCGGCCTCGGAAACGCTCCGGTGTGATCAATTTTTCGTAGGGGTATTGAATAGTTACAGGTAAACGATTTGCATGGGACAGGGTAATCATGAAACCCTGACCAATGTACCTGGCCGCTCGGATTGTTCGTTGACCAGAATTCAAGAACTGAGTTAGCATAGGGAACATACCTGAATATCTATAAAAAATTTGACTTGTTTCTTTCTCTTGTTTGAGACAAGTTGTGAAAATAGAATATTCTATTTCTTTAGAGCGAAAGAAGTTGGAACGAAGTTGTTAATAGTAGATTACCTAGAGAAATGGGTAAAAGAAATTTCCACCCAAGATTTAATAGTTGGTCCATTCTCAATCTCGGTAAAGTCCATCTTGTTGCGATAGAAATGAACAAGAACAAATAGGTTTTAGCTAATGTAATAAAGATACCGATTATTGTTCCAAAAACTTGACTTCTTTTATTTATGTCAAAAAGCTCAGTAGTGAATATATATGGAATAGAAAGATTCCAACCCCCCAAGTAAAGAACTGTTACAAATAATGAAGAAACTAGTAGATTTAGATACGACGCAACATAAAATAAACCAAATTTTATACCTGAATATTCGGTTTGATAACCTGCTACTAATTCTTCTTCTGCTTCTGGTAAATCAAAAGGCAATCTCTCACACTCGGCTAGAGAAGAAATTAGAAAAACGATAAACCCTATAGGTTGACGCCACAAATTCCATCCCCAAAAACCATATTTTGACTGCACTTCAACTACATCAACTGTACTTGAACTGTTAGATAATCATAGTCGACGATAACATCACTGTTCCCGCCGCTATTACAGAACCGTACATGAGATTTTCACCTCATACGGCTCCTCAAAGATCACAAATAAATCTAAGGACCTTTCAACATTATTTATCTTGATATGTTTGTGTAGGATCGAAAGAGAGTCAAACTCTTATCCTAAATCCTAGAATTAGACCAATGGAATTCCGTCCGCTAGATTTCTAGTAAAATAGTGCTTCTGAATTGATCTCATCTTTTAAGAATTTTCATTTTTCTTTATTGATTAATAACTTTATCTTTGAATAAAAAAACCCCCCTTTTAGGGGAATATCACCTAGATATTTCAACCTATCATTTTCGATTACGAAAAAGAATTCGATATTGCATTACATAATAAGAATTGTATTTCTCAAAATAAAACCGAAAGACTCGAATTGCAAAAGGGGATCCTTTTTTTTATTCATAACTAGTTCGATTTTATTTCGTTCCTATTCTACTTTCTAAGGAAAGGGGCATTACCCAAAAGTAAAAGATTTCTTCGTTCTTGATAGTTATTTACTTAATCGGTGGATAGGAACATACTCTGGATCGAAACCTTGGGGAGTACTTCTTAATCATTTCTACCAACTTAAAGCCCCAATTCGAATTTCTTTTCTATAAAGAAAAAGAAATATCCTATATAGATTATAGATAATTTACAGAATCTCCATTACTAATCCTTTGTGTATCTTGGTCTTCCTAACCATCCACTCACTTTTTGAATCGGTAATACATATCATATATCATATTCATATATAGTAAAAATCTCATAAAGTAGATATTTTGAGCCTGTTTCAAGGCATAATGACCAATCAATCAATCTTGGAGTAAACAGTCTTGGTTGCTCGTGTTTGCTTTCACTTAATTCTTGTACATAGGGAATGAGATTGAATTCCTTTAACAGCAAATTTGTAAGCCGTTTTATTTCACTCATACAACTATCTGGTTTAGTTCATCCATCCCAATGATGAAAAAAAAAATGGATATTTAACCCATTTAACTCTCTTGCTAGAAAGAAAAGAAATAGGGGAATTTTTATGTCTCACCGAATCGCACGTAGAGATATTGATAATACACATAGAGTTAATGGTATTTCATAACTAATTGATTGAGCAGCAGCTCTTAATCCACCTAAAAAAGAATATTTATTATTTGATCCATATCCCGACATCAGAAGTCCAACGGGAGCAAGACTTGAAACGGCGATCCATAAAAAAACGCCAATACTAAGATCGGCTAGTATAAAGCGAGAGCTAAAAGGAATTACTGAGTAACTTAGTAAAATGGATATGACTGCTATAGCCGGGCCGATACTGAATAAACGAGTATCCCCTCTAGATGGAAGAAGATTTTCCTTCAAAAGTAGTTTTGTACCATCTGCTAGAGCTTGAAAAATTCCTAAAGGACCGGCGTATTCGGGTCCAATACGCTGTTGTATCCCTGCAGATATTTCTCTTTCTAACCAAACAATTACTAGTACACCTAGTGTGATTCCTAATACAAGAGTGAAAATAGGGACAAGCGTCCATATGATCCGATAGACTTCTTTTAAGGATTCCAATCTGGAAAAAGAATAGATAGCTTGTATTTCTGTTGTATCAATTATCATTTCAACGATCAACTTCTCCCATAATGATATCTATGCTACCTAGTATCGTCATAATATCAGCCAATTTCATCCTTTTAACTAACTGAGGAAGAATTTGCAAGTTGATAAAACCCGGTGGTCGAATTTTCCATCTCCAAGGAAAAACACTCTGATCTCCTATCAAAAAAATTCCCAATTCCCCTTTTGGGGCTTCAACTCTTACATAAAGTTCTTGTTTGGGCAATTCAAAAGTTGGAGAAGGTTTTTTACTAATAAATCGATATTCAAAATCATTCCATTCTGGATCTTTTATCTGATCAAAGCGTCGGATTTCTAAATTCTCATACGGCCCCCCCGGAATTCCTTCCAGAGCCTGTTGGATAATTTTTATGGATTCTGTTATTTCATTGATTCGTACTAAATACCGAGCTAATGAATCCCCTTCTTTTTGCCATTGAATCTCCCAATCAAATTCGTCGTAACATTCATAACGATCAACTTTACGAAGATCCCATTGTATCCCAGAAGCTCGTAACATTGGCCCTGATAAACCCCAATTTAGTGCTTCTTCGGCACCAATAATGCCTATGCTTTCAACGCGCTTTAAAAAAATAGGATTCCGTGTAATAAGTTTTTGATATTCAGCAACCCCGGTTAAAAAATAATCGCAAAAATCCAAACATTTATCTATCCAGCCATGAGGTAGATCAGCAGCGACTCCTCCGATACGAAAAAAATTATGCATCATACGCATACCGGTGGCAGCTTCGAAGAGGTCATATATCAACTCTCGTTCTCGAAAAATATAGAAGAAAGGTGTCTGTGCCCCAATATCTGCCATAAAAGGACCAAGCCATAATAGATGGGAGGCGATACGACTCAACTCCAACATAATAGCTCTGATATAGCTAGCTCTTTTAGGTATTTGAATGTTGCCTAGCTGCTCGGGTCCATTTACGGTTATTGCTTCTGTGAACATAGTAGCTAAATAATCCCAACGGGTTACATAAGGCAAATATTGTATAATTGTTCGATTTTCCGCAATCTTCTCCATCCCTCTATGTAAATAACCCACTATTGGTTCACAGTCAATAACATCTTCACCATCGAGAGTAACGATCAGTCGAAGAACACCGTGCATTGATGGGTGGTGAGGACCCATATTGACTATCATGAGGTCCTTTCTTATAGTTGGCGCAATCATAAGTTTTTTCCCGAGTCATTCTTCCATGCATTTCTGAAATTTAAAAGAAGTTCATCAAAATGTAAACGACTAAGTCCAAATGGTATCACGCTTCAGATTAACGAGTTTTTCTCTCTCGAATATTCAACTCACCAATTAATTGGTTATAGTATTCTCTATTCTTTTTTGATAAATAGGCCAGTAGTCGTTGACGTTTTCCCAAAATCTTTCGCAAACCTCTCTGAGATGAAGAGTCTTTTTTGTGCAATTCTAAATGTGAAGTAAGTTTCCTTATCTTAGCGGTGAAACTGAATATTTGAAATTCAGCAGACCCTGTCTTTTCTTCCTTTTCCTTTTGAGAAAAAACCGAAATAAATGAATTTTTTAACATAAAAAAATTCCCCTTTCTCTTTTTACAGGTATGGGTTTTAACGATCAGTAACAATAATGTCATTAATTTTAATGCAGAGTATATACATATAGGCTAATCCGGATTTCTTTAGAAACTCATTATTTTAGGAATTCAAATCAATTTCAAATTGGTCCACTTTCACATCGAAAATTGAAGATCTAAAATAAAGAAGGTTCTGTTGATTCATTTCGAGATTTAATTGAGATTTTTTTATTTCATATTAGAATACTGACATCTAACCCATCTGTGTATTTGTTTGCTTTCACATACCCTATATTCAATTCATATACCCTTTATACTCTATTATTTATACTCTATTATATGTATATAGTAATATAGAGTATAGGATATACAGAAAAGTGTATTATCCACAAATTTTCAATCGTGGGTACAGATGGATCCTTAACATACTGAAATGACTGCTATTATTGGTATCAAACCAATAACGACTCATACAAACTAAATCTTCTAATCGATAATTAGCCCAAAGAAAGAGTTTGAATTTCATTAATTCCGTTTTCCCTCTATCAAGGCAGTTATGATCGGGTGAAACGTAGCTGATGTTTTTTACGCTCTTTTGATTGCAAAATAATGAATTTTTCTCTACATCATTTCGAGTCTTTGAATTGAAAAAATTTAGAATTCGCAATTTTCTACGATGCCTAAACGATAAAATATTTTCCGGAACAAGCAAATCAAAATGATTTTTGTCTCTCTTTCCAGTTATTCTTTGATATGATGAAATAGCTTCATCCATATTTTTTTTAGAAACATATCCTTTCTCTTGGTATTTTTGATTTCTTTGATGCTTACTCTTATGAACCAACGAAATACCTAAGGTTTGATACATAATCAATTGTCCATCCTTTTTTCCAGACAGACGAATGGGTTCTATAATCAATACTCCCTTTTTCATCAATTCTGGAAGAGTTAAATTCTTCTGAGTCAGCATTATATCGAAACTTAGTTCGCCGGTTTCAGCCGCGAATTTAGTAATTGGTCTTGGATCTCTCAGTCTAAGCAGGAGACAAGATATCTTGATATTATTGATTATTCTTTGGTTGAAGGGCTCGTCCGTTCTCAATTGAAAAAGTAAATAACGTTTCAGGAAGAAATCGAGTTCTGCATACGTGTCACTTTTGTATTGTTTTTTCTTTTTCCCCTTTTTCATGTCCGATCTTGCAGAATTTTCACCAATATCCTTTTGTTGAGGGCGGGCGGATCCAAGATCTCCTCCGCTTGTGGATTTTCTTTCTTCTTGATTTTGGTGCTCTTTATTCGATGCTATCAAAAAACTTCTTCTTTCTTTTTCGTTGATCTTGTTCGTTTCACTACTATTTTTCTTGTTTTTATTCCTATTGAAATTGAAAAAAAGTAAGTTGCTTAGTATAAACCAAGGTTTCGTTTTATATGCAGTATAAAGTGACACCAATTCTGGGAAGAACCAAAGTTCCAGATTCGATATCGAACACTTTAGGGGTTTTTCGTTCATTCCCATCCAATCAAAAAAGCCTTTCGATGATTTTGGTGAATTTCTTTCTGGAATCATAAGATAAAAAAGATCTTTTTTCTGAACTATTTGAGAATTATTAGTCCGAATTTGAGTATTTTGATTCCTGTTGGTATCAATCGTCGTCCAGACCTCAGTATTGACTTTTTGTCTAAGATTAAAACTGAGAATTTTCCAATCCAAATATTTTCTATCGAATGTTTTTTCCATATCTATATCTAGATTATCGCCCTTTCCTAGAGAATTATTACTAGGGATGTTCCTCGGCGGATCAAAAAGGGTTTCTTTTGGTGTGTTATTGTTATAATAAATCTCTTGGTTCTTATTTCCTTGAAATGGAGATTCATAAAAAAAGCATTCCGTTTTATTTTCATAATTAAGAAATTTATACGATAAAAGACCATACCTATAGTATTTTTTAAAATTCTCTTTTTGATTAAATAATAAATCCACTTTCAATTCTTTTTCTTTTTTCGAATTAATTAATTGGTTTTTTTCATATTCATATGAGTGCCATTTGCTTTCATTTTCCTTATTAACTTTAGCTATACGATGTTGATGAACTGGATTTCGCCTTTTTTTTGGTATTAATCTAGACCAGATGATCTGAGATAAATCATATTGATAATGCCCTCTTAACCAGTTTTTCCATTGATTTATTTCATAACCTGGCAGTTGCTTATCTTTCAATTTTGAATCAAAATCCACCAGGCCTTGTGTTTCAAAAGACTTCTTTATTTCAGGTTTAAGAAAGAAGGAGATTCCTTGATATTGAAGAACAGATCGTAATTTATATGAGTCATTAACCCGGAGTTGTGAGAATCTGTAAAATACATATGCTTGTGATATAGAGGATAAGTCATAAAAAATATGTGAATTTCTTTTACTAATATTATTATTATCAATTGACTTTTTTCTAGTCGAAATCAAAAAAAGAGGAATTGTATTTTTCTTTTTTTTATTAAGTCTTCTTTCTCTTCTTTCATTATTGTAAATGGATTTATCAATAATTTTTTTTTTTGATTCAAGAAAGAATTCTGTAGTTATTCGGATAATATTAATGATAGAGAAAAAAGGATCTATATGTATTTGTTTAATGAAAAATTTTACAAAAAGGGGTAATTTATAGATTAATTGAGCATTTCTTCCTTTTACTATCTCCCATTTTTCGAATTTTTTAGCATTAGAGCTTGTTTTGTTAGGACTAAGATTATGATTTTTCATTTTTGGAGTTATTTTTTCTTTCTCTTTTGTGATTCTTTCAATTTGATCTCGAAGTATACTTGTTCTATTAGCCCGATCCTTTATTTTTTTTTTTGTCAAAATAAAATTTTTACAACTCGAAGATACAATTTGACTCAATGATTCGTC